AATTAATTGGTATGAATAAAGTAAAAGAGAAAAGCAAAAGTTACAGAAATGATGACTCTTATATAGTTTTATACAAGCCTTAAATCTATTTTTTTTTATTTCCTTAATTCATTTAATTTCGTTTGGTTAGAGCCAAACTCCTTAAAAACCCCCGCTTTCTTTAAAATATCCTGAACCGTTTCGGTAGGTTGAGCACCTTTCTCAAGGAAATATAGAATAGCAGGAACATTTAAATAAGTTTGATTCTTTATCGGATCATAAAAACCCACTTTCCGAAGATCTCGTCCTTCTCTTCGGGACCGAACATCAATTGCAACGATTCGATAAACGGCTCATTGGGATAGATGTAAAAAAGTAACCCCCCCCAGAAACGTATAGGAAGTTTTCTCCTCGTACGGCTCATTCAAAAAAAAAATTAGTTCTACTTAATGTATAGAATCACAAAAAGGTCTATCAAAAAAAATGGTTGAAATCCCCCCTTTTTATTCTTACTTCCTTAAAAAAAAATAATTTGTACTCATAACTCAAGTTAGATAACTCTCTAGTGGCTTAAAGGAAAAAAATTAAGCATTTCATTTATTGAGTGGTCTTGAAACCTCTCTTTTTTGTTTCTTTCATTTCAAATATATTTGAATTTTTATTATGGTATAATTATGGAAACAATGGAAAAGATCTTTTCTTGTTTTGGGATCCTTGTAATCTTTGTTTTAAATCATTGGGTTTAGACATAACTTCGGTGATTCTTAATCCTTTCAAAATGGCAGCAACATACCTTTTTTTGCGATTTCTTTCTAATATTTATTTCTAAATAAAGAATCCTAATTAAAGAATCATAGTGAAAGGGTTGATTCTCGTATAATAAACTTTGTATGGAAAGAATTTTTTCAATTCCAACAAATTTTATTTTAGATTGAAAACGCGAAACCCTTTCAATTTCTCTATCAACGATATACTTACGAAGTTCTTCCAATTTATTGATTGGCATTAACCATAGACCTTTGCCCCTGAGAACTGAATCAATAATTTCTACTCGAGCTCCATCATCGACTATTTCCATTACAACCCGATGGGTTTGTAGTGAAACAGAATAAATGATGTCGAGTCAAGAGCACCTTCATTCTTATATAAAATGGTGGATATAAAAATCCACAATGGATCATGTCTTTCAAGTCGCACGTTGCTTTCTACCACATCGTTTCAAACGAAGTTTTACCATAACATTTCTTTAAGTTGGAACCGGTATGGAATTGATTCAATTATGGAATCGTGAATAATCATTGGTTCATTCGCTACAATAGTACTCTATCACTTTTATTCTAGATAGATGGATAGAAATTCTTCTGAAGAGGTTTTAGCACGAATTCAACGTAACTCCAATTTTATTTTTTTATTGTATAGTATAAATACAAGATTTGATTTTTTAATTATCAAAATCATTAAATTCTAAAAATAAAAAAGGAATAATTTCAATTTTTTGTCATTTATTTTTATGAAATGAATAAAAAAGACTGATGGGAAGGCAGACTTGAGTCCTTATTGTTTCTATTCTTATTTTTTCAAATAGCTTCTTATAGATATTCTGTGTTAAATATGGTTTAGATATTGAAATTTGCCTTTTTCAATTTAAGAAATCCTAAAATTTTTGTTTCACAACGAAAAATGACTCTTGCTGAAATAAAACATAGAGCAATAATAAAATAATAATATAGACTATACATTTCCTAGTTTTATATACGTATTTTCATATTTTGTTTAACTTACTTAATATTTCTATAAATTCTATGGGAATCAAAAAAAAAATAAGAATTGTATTCTATTCAATATTATCAATATTAGACCTTTAAACATAAATAGAAAATGGTTCACAAGAATCTTATTCTAATCAAATTTCGATGATTTAGAATGGAATCTGGGACGGAAGGATTCGAACCTCCGAATACCGGGATCAAAACCCGTTGCCTTACCACTTGGCCACGCCCCATTAAAATTTTTATTCGACACTAATAAAGAATAATGCTGGTATTAGTTGATAGTCAATTCTAAATACAAATAAATATAAAATTTAGAAAATATATATATTCTTACTAAAATTTTTATATTTATATGTGTATATATAGAATAAAATGAAATTTATTGATCATTACATATAATTCAATTAAGATATTGTATGAAAGTAGAATTCCTTCTATTCCATTTGAGAATGGGAGGGTTTTTGGTTGGGTGAATTCAAAGATAAAGAAGAATTTTTTCTACCTTACTTTCTTCTTTTTGACTTCATATCAATAACTCAATCAAAATTCAATTATCTCCAAGAACAAAATGTCTGTTATGCTTAATATCTTTAGTTTGATCTGTATTAATTCGGCTCTTTATTCGAGTCATTTTGTCTTCGCCAAATTACCGGAGGCCTACGCTTTTTTGAATCCGATTGTAGATGTTATGCCAGTCATACCTCTGTTTTTTTTTCTCTTAGCCTTTGTTTGGCAAGCGGCGGTAAGTTTTCGCTAAGATCTTGAATATTATATCCTATAAAATTCGGGATTTATTTCGAAAATTCTATCAATTGGATCTCATAATAATAAACCCTCAATTCAAAGAAACTCTGGACTAGCCGCGAGAAATCTAAATAATCCCATTTTATTTGCCAGTGAATGACACTAATCCTAAATCCTATTTAGTATCAGAGTCTTCTCAAATATATAATTTTGGGTGTGAAATGCAATTTTTAGTAATGAAAGACTCTTATGACAAAATCATTTTCATAAATTCTCGATTTTTTCTATTTCTAGAAAGCACTTCATTTCGTGATATCAAAATAGGATTAGGCTGTGTGGTATAAAAAAAAGACGATCTATTCCCCCTTTTCCCAAAAAAATGATCTTGGAGATTGTGTAATGCTTACTCTCAAACTTTTCGTTTATACAGTAGTGATATTCTTTGTTTCTCTCTTCATCTTTGGATTCCTATCTAATGATCCAGGGCGTAATCCTGGACGTGAAGAATAAAATAAAAAATGATTTGAAATTTTTGAAAAATAAATCAAATTCAAATACTAAATCATCGAGGGAGGTGGAAAGAGAGGGATTCGAACCCTCGGTACAAATAACTTGTACAACGGATTAGCAATCCGCCGCTTTCGTCCACTCAGCCATCTCTCCCAATTGAAAACAAATTCCTATGTTACATTACACATAAAGTAAGGATTAAAAAAGGCTTTCTTTCTATTTTTTTATTATATAGATTATTATATGATTAGATGTGTATAACCTTATAATCAGTAATTCAATTTAGGTTTAGATAAAGTAAGAACTAAAAGGATCCCATTTTTTTTCATTTTGATCGAAAGGGCCCTTTTCTTTTACTCCCACGCCCCGGCTGGCTAGGTCAATACCAATACCTAGCCAGGCCCTTTTTTGTTACGTTACAACGAATGACAGATTAAAGATAAAACCCTTGGATTTGAAAACAGAAAGACTTGTTAGTAAATTTAAACAACTCGAAAGTCTCATTTCTTATTATTTTCTTTTACTACCTTTTTTCTATTTTTTGTAATAAAAACTAGATATATAATAAACAAAAGAAACTCTCGACTCTTACACAACGCATTTTTTTTTAGTTATTTAATCTTTTACTAATTTTACTAAGTTAATCCTGCGAACACAAAAATAAAAGTTAAGACTCTAATTTTGATGATTCGTTTAGGATCCTATTTTGATTACGTCAAATGCCTCTGTTCGACAAAAGATTCATTTGTATACAATATATATATTGTAGCGGGTATAGTTTAGTGGTAAAAGTGTGATTCGTTCTATTAATCCCCTTAATAGTTAAGGGGTCCCTCGGTTTAATTTATATTCCGATTAAAAACTTTTTTTCTTAAAAGGATGAAATCCTTTACCTCTCAATGACTTATTCGAGAAAAAATAGAAATTCTCGTGATTTGTATCCAATCAAAATTGAAAAATTGGATTCTAAAATTGCGAAACATAATTTGTGAATTGGATTCCTACTTCCAATTAAATAATTATGAATCAAGATCCATGGCAGAAGATAGAAAAGTGTATTTCTAACCGTAACTAAATCTTCAATTTTGAGTTGATAGAGAAGAGATTGAAGCAAAATAGCTATGAAATGATGACTTTAATTTACTAGAGACATCGACATATTGTTTTAGCTCGGTGGGAACAAAGTACTTTTCCTAAGGATTTTTAAAAATAGAAATTAAAGAACGAAGGAACTAGAAAGATTGTTACAATTATCTTACTCTAATGGGATCATCTAGAAAGCAAGTATTTTTGAATTCAATATATTCAGACAAAAAGCTAACATAGATGTTATGGGTAGAATTTTCATTCACATCTTTTAGATCTCAGAATTTCTCCATCTTCCATAAAGGAGCCGAATGAAACCAAAGTTTCATGTTCGGTTTTGAATTAGAGACGTTAAAAACGTCGACTATAACCCCTAGCCTTCCAAGCTAACGATGCGGGTTCGATTCCCGCTACCCGCTTTAAACCCTCTCTTATCGAATTTATAGATTAATTCATATATTCATTCTTTATATTTCTTTTTTAATTAATATTAATTATTAATAGGAAGAAATATAAAGAATGAATATATAAAACTCTTACTTATATATTCGCTATTTTCATTTTCTCTATATTAATTAATAATTAATGTATGATTGAATTAAATATACAATTCCTAAAAAAATATCACATCCAATCTGAGTTTTTTTCGAACAAGAAGCAAAATGAAAATGAATCAAAAGCGTCCATTGTCTAATGGATAGGACAGAGGTCTTCTAAACCTTTAGTATAGGTTCAAATCCTATTGGACGCAATGTATTTCCATCTATTTTTTTTCTAAAAAAATAATAAATTTCTTTATGCTTGTTCCTAAAGTATAAAGCGTTCCATCTGTTCCTGAATAGCTTCTTTCACAAGGGCTTCTGCTTCTGCGTTGAATGTTTTGCTAGAAGATATTATTTCTTGGAACTG